CATCCATTTTCAATAATGAAAGAAAAGAAGAAATAATTAATAAGAAAAAGAAAACTCCAATTCCGTTTCTTTCGACTCTAAAAAAGCCGCTTGATGATATTAGTATTAGTAATATTAAAGCAATTTTTTATGAATTATCATACGTGTCACAAGCATATGTATTTTACAAATTATCACAAATTCAAGTTAGTAACTCGTTAAAATCTGTTATTCAACAATATCAAGGAATCCCCCCTTTTCTTAAGCCTAAAATAAAGGATTTTTTTGAAACACGAGGAAGGGTTCATTCAAAATTAACAGATAAGAAACTTTCGAATTATGAAACGAATCAATGGAAAAACTGGTTAAGAGGACATTATCAATACCATTTATCTCAGACCAGATGGTCTAGATTAATACCAGAAAAACGGAGAAATACAATTAATTCGCGTCGTATAGCTAAAAAGGAAAATTTAAGCAAATGGCGTTCATATGAAAAAGACCAATTAATTGATTCCAAAAAACAATTTGAAGTACATTCATTATCTAATCAAAAAGATAATTTTCTAAAATACTATATATATGATCTTTTATCATATAAATTTCTTAATTATGAAAATAAAACAGAATGCTTTTTTTATAGACCTCTCTTTCAAGGAAATAAGAACCAAGAAATTTCTTATAACACGCCTAAAGAAACCTTTTTTGATATACTGAGGAACATCCCCATTAAAAATGATCTAGGAAGGGTCGATATTCTATATATGGCAAACCCAACCGATAGAAAATTTTTTGATTGGAAAATTTTCCATTTTTATCTTAGGCAAAAAGTTGATATTGAGGCCTGGATCAGAATCGATACCAATAGGAATAAAAATACTCAAATAATTTCTAAAAAAGATCTTTTTTATCTTATGATTCCAGAAATCAATCCACCAAATTTCTACAAAAGATTTTTTGATTGGATGGGAATGAATGAAAAAATGCTAAAGCATTCCACATCGAATCTGGAACTTTGGTTCTTCCCAGAATTTGTCTTACTTTATAAGACATATAAAATGAAACCTTGGTTTATACCAAGCAAATTACTTCTTTTAAATTTAAATAATAAAAAAATAAAGGAAAAAGGAAGTTTTTTGATAGCATTGAATAAAAAGCATCGAAATCAAGAAGAAAAAGAACCCACAAATCGAGAAGATCGGAGATCCGTTCTATCACAACAAAAAAATATGGAAGAAAATTATGCAATATCAGACGAGAAAAAGAAAAAACAATACAAAAGAAACACGGAAGCAGGACTAGATTTCTTCCTGAAACGTTATTTGCTTTTTCAATTGAGATGGGATGAGACTTTGAATCAAAGAATGATCAATAATATCAGGGTATATTGTCTCCTGCTTAGACTGATCGATCCAAGAAAAATTACTATATCCTCGATTCAAAAGAAACAAATACATTTGGATATAATGCTGATTCAGAAGAATTTAACTCTTTCAGAATTGATGAAGAAGGGAGTATTGATTTTAGAACCCATTCGTCTGTCTGGAAAAACAGATGGACAATTTATTATGTATCAAACCATAGGTATTTCGTTGGTTCATAAGAGTAAGTACCAAACGAATCAAAAATACCAAGAGCAGGGATATCTTTCTAACAATCATTTTGATGAAACTATTTCACCACGTCAGAGAATAGCCGGAAATAGAGACAAAAATGATTTTGATTTACTTGTTCCTGAAAATATTTTATCATTTAGGTGTCGTAGAAAATTGAGAATTATAATTTGTTTCAATTCAAAGAATAGAAATTATAGAGATAGAAATCCCGTATTTTGGAACAGAAAGAACGTAAAAAATCGCAGCCAAGCTTTACATGCCAATAACCATCTTGATAGAGAGAAAAATCAATTAATGAAATTAAAGCTCTTTCTTTGGCCTAATTATCGATTCGAAGATTTAGCTTGTATGAATCGTTATTGGTTTGATACCAATAATGGCAGTCGTTTCAATATGTTAAGGATACATCTGTACCCACGATTTAAAATTTGTAGATAATACACTCTTTCTATATATCCTATACCCTATAATTATATACCCTATCCTATATAGAGTATAGGAAAACAAACAAATACACAGATCACATATCTTGTCTCACATTTCATTCTAGTATCCAATATGAAATGAATAATTTCTCAATTAGATCTCGAAATGAATCAACAAAATCTTCTTCGTTTTAGGTTTAAATTCTTCGATGCAAAAATGTACCAATCTTTTTCTATTCCTATCTAATCAATCCTATTTCAAATTGGATTGATTGATTTGAATTCATAAAATTAGGATTTCATAAAGAAATTTTTCTTAGATTATTGTATTCAAATTAATAGCATTATTATTACTATCCATATCTGTAAAAAGGAGGGGAATTTTTTTATGGTAAAAAATGCATTCATTTCGGTTATTTCTCAAAAAGAAAATGAAGAAAACAAAGGGTCTGTTGAATTTCAAGTATTCAGTTTCACTACTAAGATAAGGAGACTTACTTCCCATTTGGAATTGCACAAAAAAGACTTTTCGTCTCAGAGAGGTTTGCGAAAAATTTTGGGCAAACGTCAACGACTGCTGGCCTATTTGTCAAAAAGAAATAGAGGGCGCTATAAAGAATTAATTGGTAAGTTGGATATTCGAGAGATAAAAACTCGTTAATTTGGTGCGTGCTACCATTTGAGCTTAGTCGTTTTAATTTTGATGAACTTCTTTTTAATTTCAGCAATGCATGGAAGAATGACTCGGGAAAAACTTATGATTGCACCAACTCCAAGAAAAGACCTCATGATAGTCAATATGGGCCCTCACCACCCATCAATGCATGGTGTTCTTCGACTGATCGTTACTCTCGATGGTGAAGATGTTATTGACTGTGAACCAATATTGGGTTATTTACATAGAGGGATGGAGAAAATTGCGGAAAATCGAACAATTATACAATATTTGCCTTATGTGACACGCTGGGATTATTTAGCTACTATGTTCACAGAAGCAATAACTGTAAATGGACCCGAGCAGCTGGGCAATATTCAAGTACCTAAAAGGGCTAGCTATATCAGAGCTATTATGTTGGAGTTGAGTCGTATCGCTTCCCATTTGTTATGGCTTGGCCCTTTTATGGCAGATATTGGGGCACAGACTCCTTTCTTCTATATTTTTCGAGAACGAGAATTAATATATGACCTATTTGAAGCTGCTACCGGTATGCGCATGATGCATAATTATTTTCGTATCGGAGGAGTCGCTGCTGATCTACCTCATGGCTGGATAGATAAATGTTTGGATTTTTGTGATTATTTTTTAGGCGGGGTTGCTGAATATCAAAAGCTTATTACGCGGAATCCTATTTTTTTAGAACGAGTTGAAGGCGTAGGCATTATTGGCGGAGAAGAAGCACTAAATTGGGGTTTATCGGGGCCAATGCTACGAGCTTCCGGAATAGAATGGGATCTTCGTAAAGTTGATCGTTATGAGTGTTACGACGAATTTGATTGGGAGATTCAATGGCAAAAAGAAGGAGATTCATTAGCTCGGTATTTAGTACGAATCAGTGAAATGACAGAATCTATAAAAATTATCCAACAGGCTCTGGAAGGAATTCCAGGGGGTCCCTTTGAGAATTTAGAAAGCCGCCGCTTTGATAGAATAAAAGACCCTGAATGGAATGATTTTGAATATCGATTTATTAGTAAAAAACCTTCTCCAACTTTTGAATTGTCCAAACAAGAACTTTATGTAAGAGTCGAAGCACCAAAAGGAGAATTGGGAATTTTTCTGATAGGAGATCGGAGCGTTTTTCCTTGGAGATGGAAAGTCCGACCGCCGGGTTTTATAAACTTGCAAATTCTTCCACAGCTAGTTAAAAGAATGAAATTGGCTGATATTATGACGATACTAGGTAGCATAGATATCATTATGGGAGAAGTTGATCGGTGAAATGATAATTGATACAACAGAAATACAAGCCCTCAATTCTTTTTTCAGATTGGAATCCTTAAAAAAAGCCTACGAGATCATATGGATGCTTGCCCCTATTTTCATTCTTGTATTAGGAATTACACTAGGTGTACTAGTAATTGTTTGGTTAGAAAGAGAAATATCTGCAGGGATACAACAACGTATTGGGCCCGAATACGCGGGGCCTTTAGGAATTCTTCAAGCTTTAGCAGATGGTACAAAACTACTTTTCAAAGAGAATCTTCTTCCATCTAGAGGAGATACTCGCTTATTCAGTCTCGGACCATCCATAGCAGTCATATCCATTTTACTAAGTTATTCAGTAATTCCTTTTAGCTATCGCTTTATTCTAGCCGATCTTAGTATTGGTGTTTTTTTGTGGATCGCCGTTTCAAGCCTTGCTCCCGTCGGACTGCTTATGTCGGGATATGGATCAAACAATAAATATTCCTTTTTAGGTGGATTAAGGGCTGCTGCTCAATCAATTAGTTATGAAATACCATTAACTCTATGTGTATTATCAATATCTCTACGTGTGATTCGGTAAGACACAAAATTTCCCCTATTTCTTTTCAGAAAGTTAAATGATTTGAATATCTATTTTTTTATTCATCATTGAGTTGATGAATTAAACCAGATAGTTATATGAGTGAAATAAAACGGCTTAAAAATTTGTTGTTAAAGGAATTCAATCTCATTTCCTATGTACAAGAATTAAGTGAAAGTAAACATAAGCAGTCGAGACTGTTTACCCCAAGATTGATTGATTAGTCATCATGGCTTGAAGCGGGTTCAAAAGATCAACCATATAGGGTTTTTATTATACTATTACCATAGATGTATTACCCTACTAATGAGAGATTTCAAAAAAACGAGTGGATGGTTAGGAAGACCAAGATACACAAAGGGTTAGTAATGGAGATTCTGTAAATTATCCAATAGTATATTTTTTTATAGAAAAGCAATTCAAATTGGGGCTTAAAATTGGTAGAAATGATTAAGAAGTACTCCCCACGATTT